GGAACAAATGGACCGTTTTCTACTTCAGGAATAAGCATAAAAAAATGGATCACTTACTTTCTTTTATCTTAAAGAAGTAATGTAATTAAGGGTCTCAAATTCAAGTTACTTGAAAAGTCTTTCGTGATATCAAAATATAAAATATATATATATATATGGAAATAATTTGCGTCCAATAGGATTTGAACCTATACCAAAGGTTTAGAAGACCTCTGTCCTATCCATTAGACAATGGACGCCTTTCATTCTGATTTTTTCGTATTTTGACTTTCCCCACCTCTTCACGGAAAAAAAAAGAATCGGATTGTATGTGAGATAATTTTTGAAACTGTATATTAAATGATGCATTAAGTCTAGAATATTAGAATATATAAAAATTGCAATTTTGAATAAAAGAATAGAAAGCGGGTAGCGGGAATCGAACCCGCATCGTTAGCTTGGAAGGCTAGGGGTTATAGTCGACGTCGATTCATCATTTTGAACGTCTCTAATTCAAAACCGAACATGAAACTTTGATTTCATTCGGCTCCTTTATGGATATGGATGTGAACAAAATTACAAAGAAAAAATTCTACCCATAACATCTATGTCAACTTTTGTCTGACTACAGACAAAACTAATCGCTTTCTAGATGATCCCTCTAGAAGAGAGTAATTTTAACAATCTTTCTAGTTACTTCGTTCTCTATTTTTATTTGAGACGGTCCTGAGGAAAGGGATTTTGTTTCCACCGAGCTAAAACAACAGGTCGATGTCTCTAGTAAACCAGAGTCATCGTTTAATAGCCATTATTGATTCAATTTTTTATTTGTTATTTGTAAAGCAAAAATTGAAAATTTAGTTACGATTAGAAACCTACTTTTTATCTTCACCATGGATCCTTTACTCATACTTATTCAATTGGAAGTATTAATCCAATTCCAAAATTATGTTTCGTAATTTCATAATCCAATTTCTCACTTTCGAAGTGATCCTTGGATACAAATCACGAGAATGTATATTTTTTCTCGAATCCATGATTGAGAGGTAAAGGATTTAATCCTTTTTTTTTTTCCAAATAAAGTTTTTGGTCGGAATACGAATCAAACCGAAAACAAAGACCCTTTAACTATCAAAGGGTTAAAAAACGAATCACACTTTTACCACTAAACTATACCCGCTACAATCCGATTATTGTATACAACTGGACCTTTTGTCGAACCGGCAAATTAGGTATTATAATATAATAAAGATAGGATCATCAAAAAATCATAAAAATTTAAAATTTTTAAAATTTAGAGTAGTGTTAGAGTATTGACCCCCTTTTTTTTTTCGTTTTCGCGGATGGAAGTAGTCCTTCTTCTTTTTTTGTTCGTGCTTAAATATTTCCTATTATATTATAATATAATACCAAATATAATAGTAATATATAATACTAATAATACTAAGCGTTTTTGTTTTCAAATCAAATAAATGAAAAATCATCATTATTTTTCTATAATTAGTTAATTAGTTGGAACAAAAAAAGGCCCGGCTAGGTACAGGTACTGACCAGGCCAGGCCGTGTCAATAAGAAGGGTCTTTCGAACAAAATAACCTTAAGTCGAAAGGGTCATTTTTATATTGTTGGCACTTTCGGGCCTTTTCCTTTATTTATCGAAAATAAATTACTGATAAAAATTGTACATATCTAACATATCTATATAATATAGAAAGACAGACTCCTTATTCTATGTGTAATCTAACCCAATTTTCAATTGGGAGAGATGGCTGAGTGGACTAAAGCGGCGGATTGCTAATCCGTTGTACGAGTTATTCGTACCGAGGGTTCGAATCCCTCTCTTTCCGCTTCCCTTGATGATTTTTTTTTTTCAAATTTGGCAAATCCTTTGTTCTAAAAATCCTAAGAAAATAGAAAGGAAAACCCCCTATTCTTCACGCCCGGGATTACGTCCAGGATCATTAGATAGGAATCCAAAGATGAAGAGAGAAACAAAAAATATCACTACTGTGTAAACGAAGAGTTTAAGAGTAAGCATTACACAATCTCCAAGATAATAAAAAAAAAAGAGAATAGATTATCCATTTTTCTACCACATATCCTATTTTGATATCAAGAACCGAGTCTCTTTCTAGAAAAAATCATGAACTTTCTAGTAAAGTAGTAATAAATTATTAAATTTAAAGAATATTTAAATAATTTAGATTAAGGATCTTATCGAAAACTTACAGCAGCTTGCCAAACAAAAGCTAAGAGCAAAAAGAACAAGGGTATGACTGGCATAACATCTACGATTGGGTTCAAAAAAGAATAGGCCTCGGGTAATTTTCCGAAGAAAAAACTACTTGAATAAAAGGCAGAATTAAGACAGATACAGATCAAACTAAAGATATTAAGCATAACAGACATTTTGTTCTTGGAGATAATTGCATTTTGATTGAGTTATTGATATAAGGAAAAAAGGGGAAAATTTAGGTAGACAAAAAAATCCTTCTTTTCTTTTGAACTCACCCAATCAAAAATCCTCCAATTCTCAAAAGAGAATAGAGGAAATCATACTTTCATACAATATCTTAATTGAATTATATCTAATGATCAATAAATTCAGTTTAATTCTATATTTAAGAAAATCCTAGTAACAATCTAAATATCTATAGAATAAATTAGATTAGAGTTGACAACTAATGAATACCCATATTATACTTTACATATTATACTTTAGTAGTATCCAATAGAAATATAAATGGGGCGTGGCCAAGTGGTAAGGCAACGGGTTTTGGTCCCGCCATTCGGAGGTTCGAATCCTTCCGTCCCAGAGCATATTCATTATGTTGGAATAGAATAAAGATTTTGATGAATGGGTAAAGTCTAATGTTAGCTGGAATTTCTTTCTTGTTTCTGATTTTTATCTTTTATGCACGAATCATATCTTTTTTACACAAACTGAATTGAATCGAGTTCAAATGACACGCGGATGTAATTGACTCTATTTCTGACCGGGTAAATTGGGAACAGAGTTTGAATTCAAAAAAGGGGATCCTTTCATCCTATGCCCAATCCCATCTTGTTTCTGGCAGTTAGTTATTTATAAAAACATTCCGTCGCATATTGATTTTCTATTTTATAAATATTTGCATTTTTAAGGATCCTATCCACTATTCCCCATCCCGTAAACTAACTTTTTTTTATGAATTTTTATATAGATTCTTAATTCTCCCCAGGGCTTAGACTAAAATCAAAATAGGAGCAACTCCGTTTTGACTTGTTTGTGTTTGTACCTAGCCAATCTGCATCCCAGATCATAATTCCCACTTTGATTTCTCTTTTCTTATGTTCCATTAGCCCCGTAGTACGCGGGGGGCGAATACATTAACCAAAGGTAATAAAATTTATGTGTCTGTCGGAATTGCATTAACAAAAATCAAATGATATATGTAATTATATATCGCTCGATGTATTTTCTTTGAATCTCGCTTTTTAAGTATTTCACCTAATAACTAATAAATAATTGTAAATTTATGTAACAGTTAAGAGGGGAGTGTTTTCTATCTTTTATTATCTTTTATTCACCTTCTATTCTATTATGTATGGCAAGATTCGATTAACGAAATCTTGCTGAACTACACAGCTTAAACAAAATACATCAAAAAATGACCAAATGTTTAATATTTAAAGTATATGTATCCCTCATATTCTATTCTTGTGAAAAAGGGTTTTGATCCCCTCGATTTGAAATTTGGAAATTGAAATATTTAACCCTAATCTATTTAGATTTAAAGTTAATCTATTATTAATATTTAATTGAAATTCTTTTTAATTAAGAGGATTTGCTAAAACTTCTTCAGAAACCTCTTTACCGATCTATAGCTATATATAGAATCTCTATTCTCTATTCTCTATTCTATATTCTAGCGGAAAGGGTATAGATTCTGATGTCTACGAACCAATGACTATTCATGATTCCATAATTGAATCAATTCCATACTAGTTCCAAATTAGAGAAATGTTATGGTAAAACTTCGTTTGAAACGATGTGGTAGAAAGCAACGTGCGACTTGAAGGACATGATCCATTGTGGATTTTTTCTTATATCCACCATTTTCGATTTCTCTAGGAATGAAGGTGCTCTTGGCTTCGACATCTGTTGGGAACCTAAATAGTCCACGATGGAGCTCGAGTAGAAAGTATTAATTTCTTTCTCAGGATAAGAATCTAGGGTTAATGCAAATCAATAAATTGGAGCAACTTCGTGAATAGATTTCGATATAGAAATCGAAGGGATCCCATTCGAGCAAGTTTTCAATTCAAAAGGGAAATTTGTTGGAATTAATCAAACCACTTCGATCCAAAGTGTATCGCGCGGGAATCAATTGTCCGGAGGATTCTTTGATAGAAAGAAATCCCCAAAAGGGGTATGTTGCTGCCATTTTGAAAGGATTAAGAAGCACCGAAGTAATGCCTAAACCTAATGATTTAAAACAAAGATAAAGGATCGCAGAACAAGGAAACACCGTTTTAATCGTCTCATTAACTGGGCCAGACTTAAGAATCCAAATAGATTTTAACCGAGACAAACAAAAAGGGGGGTAAAGACCACTCAATAAATGAAGGATTCTCTTTTGAATTATTTGAGAGTTATCTAACTTGAGTTATGAGTACGAATGGTTTCTTTTTCATTTTTAGGAAAGAAGAAGAAAAAAAGACTTAAACCCTAGTCTAATTGATTTGATGATTTTATAGAACCTTTTGTCATTTATGTAATTTATTCGAATCCATCCCATAGATAAAACTTCAAATCCAATTCTTTTTTCTCGAGCCGTACGAGGAGAAAACTTCCTATACGTTTCTAGGGGGGGTGTATTGTTTATCTACATCTATCTCAATGAGTCGTCTATCGAATCGTTGCAATTGATGTTCGATCTAGAAGAGAAGGAAAAGATCTTCAGAAAGTAGGTCTTTATGATCCGATAAAGAATCAAACTTATTTAAATGTTCCCGCTATTCTGTATTTCCTAGAAAGG